ATCGACCATTTCGCTACATAAAAACAAATCAATTTGAAAGGGCTGTCAGGAATGAAATGTCACAATATTTTTTTGACATATGCCAAAGTGATGGAAAAGAAAGAATCTCTTTTACATATCCCCCTAGTTTATCAATTTTTTTGGAAATGATAAAACGAAGGATATCCCCCCCTACACTCGAAAAATCTTCATCTACTGAACTCGACAACCCTTGGGTTTATACCAACAAACAAAAAGGCGAAAGTTTCAACAATGAGTTTCTAAATCGAATTCAAGTTCTAGACAAAGAATATATTGTTTTGAATATACTCGATACAAGGACTCGATTATGTAATGACGAGTCTACAAAAGAATACTTATCTAAAAGGTATGATCCTTTGTTGAACGGATCATATCGCAGAACAATCTATAAAAACCCTTCACCTCCAATCCTAAAAAAAGCTTCGAAAGAAAAGTTCATAGAGAAATTGGAGATAAATCGGATTCACGGTATTCTTATTCCCGATACGGATTACCACGAATTTGAACCGAAAATAAATAGATTTGCTATAAAATCATTATCAACAGAAATTATTCATTTCTTAAGTTTAATCAATCAATTTTTTAGAGAATTGGGATCCAATCAAAATTGGAAGGATCTTTCTTTATTTTCAGAAAGAAGAATAGATTCGGAAAAGGGAAGAAAATATTTAAACTATTTATTAACTCAAATTGGAACTGATCCTAATGAAATTAACAGAAAATCAATTAGGATAAAAGAAATCAGTAAAAAAGTTCCTCGATGGTCATACAAATTAATCACCGAGTTAGAACAACAATCAGGAGAATATCAAGAAGAGGCACCAGGAGAGTATCAAATTCGTTCAAGAAAGAGTAAACAGGTAGTCATTTTTACTGCTAACAAAGAGGATACTGATCCTAATACTACGGATACTAATACGGATAATGAACCAGAGGAAGTGGCTTTGATACGGTATTCACAACAATCCGACTTTCGGCGAGGTATAATCAAAGGTTCTATGCGGGCTCAAAGACGTAAAATAGTTATTTGGGAATTGTTTCAAGCAAATGTGCATTCCCCTCTCTTTTTGGACAGAATAGAGAAATCGCCTCTTTTTTCTTTTGATATCTCCGGGTTGATTAAATTCATTTTTGGAAATTGGGTGAGGAAAGGGGAAGCATTCAAAATTGTAGAGTATACAAAAGAGCAAACAAAAAGAGAAGAAATAAAAGAGAAGAACAAAAGAAAAGAGAAAGTTCGAATAGAGATAGCAGAGGCCTGGGATAGCATTCTATTTGCGCAAATAATAAGAGGGTACATGTTATTAAGTCAATCCATTTTTAGAAAATCTATTCTATTACCTTCATTGATAATTGCAAAAAATATTGGCCGTATATTCCTATTGCAAGTTCCTGAATGGTCTGAGGATTTACAGGAATGGAATAGAGAGATGCATGTTAAATGTACCTATAATGGTGTTCCATTATCCGAAACGGAATTTCCAAAAAATTGGTTGACAGATGGTATTCAGATAAAAATCTTATTTCCTTTCTGTCTGAAACCTTGGCACAAATCGAAACTACAATCTTCTGAAAAAGATTTAATGAAAAAGAAAAAAGAAAAAGATGATTTTTGTTTTTTAACAGTTTGGGGAATGGAAACTGAACTTCCTTTTGGTTCGCCCCGAAAACGCCCTTCCTTTTTTAAACCCATTTTTAACGAACTTGAAAAAAAAATTGGAAAATTAAAAAAGAAGTATTTTCAAGTTCTAATAGTTATTAAAGGAAAAACAAAATTAGTTTCAAAAGAAATAAAAAAAAGGGTTATCAAATGGATTATTTTTCTAAAAAAAATAATAAAAGAACTTTCAAAAGTAAATCCAATTTTATTATTTCGATTAAGAAAAGTCGAAAGAGATGAATCGAGTGAAATGAAAGAAGAAAAAGATTCAATAATAAACAATCAGATAATTCACGAATCATTTAGTGAAATTGTAGCTCCGAGTTACACAAATTCTTCATTGACCGAAAAAAAAATCAAGGATTTCACTCAAAGAAGAAGTACAATTCGAAATGAAATTGAAAGAATGACAAAAGAGAAAAACAAAGTGACTCAAAAAAGAAAAATAAATGTTAATTCTAACAAAAGAAGTTATAATACTAAAAGATTCGAAAAATGGCAAATATTCAAAAGAAAAAATGCTCGATTAATCTGTAAATTACCCTTTTTTTTCAAATTTTTAATTGAAAGAATCTACACGGATCTAATTTTATCTATCATTAATATTCCGAGAATGAATACAGAACTTTTTTTTGAATCAACAAAACAAATTATTGATAAATCTCTTTACAATAATGAAAAAAAGCAAGAAGGAATTAATAAACAAAAGACAAATCCAATTACGTTTATTTCGACTATAAAAAAGTCACTTGATATTATTAGTAATAATCAAACAAATTCATATAGGTTTTATGACTTATCCTACGTGTCACAAGCATATGTATTTTATAAATTATCACAAATTCAAGTTAGTAACTCGTCTAAATTAAAATCGGTTTTTCAATATCAAGGAATCCCTTTTTTTCTTAAGCCTGAAATAAAGGATTATTTTGAAACACAAAGAACGGTTCATTCGAAATTAGGGGATAAGAAACTTCCAAGTTCTAAAATGAATCACTGGAAAAACTGGTTAAGAGGACAGTATCAATACAATTTATCCCAGATCAGATGGTCTAGATTAATACCCCAAAAATGGCGAAGTAGAGTTAATCAGCGTCGTATAGCTAAAAAGGCAAATTTCAAAAAATTGCATTCATATGAAAAAGACCAATTAATTGATTCCAACAAACAAAAACAATTTGAAGTATATTCATTATATAATCAAAAAGATAATTTTCAAAAAGACTCTAGATATGATCTTTTATCATATAAATTTCTTTATTATGAAAATAAAAAGGAATATTATGAAAATAAAAAGAAATGCTTTTTTTATAGATCTCCGTTTCAAAGAAATAAGAACCGAGAGATTTCTTATAACACGCATAAAGCAAGCCTTTTTAATATGCTTAGTAACATCCCTATCAATAATTATCTAGGAAAGATTGATATTATATATATCGAAAAAAAGGCCGATAGAAAATATTTTGATTGGAAAATTCTCAATTTTTATCTTAGACAAAAAGGCCATATTGACACCTGGATCACGATCGATACCAACAGCAATCAAAATCCTAAAATTCGTACTAATTATTCTCAAATAATTCCTAAAAAAGATTTTTTTTATCTTATGATGATTCCAGAAATCAATTCAACAAACTTCCACAACGTATTTTTTGATTGGATGGGAATGAATGAAAAAATGCTAAAGCGTCCCATATCGAATCTGGAACTTTGGTTCTTCCCAGAATTTGTGTTACTTTATAATTCATATAAAACGAAACCTTGGTTTATACCAACCAAATTCCTCCTTTTAAATTGGAATAGAAATGAAAACAATAGTAGTGAAAATAAAAAGATCAATGAAAAGCAAAAAGGAAGGTTTTTGATGCCATCGAATAAAACTAAAAAGCATCAAAATCAAGAACAAAAAGAACCCACAACCCGAGGAGATCTTAGACCTATTCTCTCACAACAAAAAGATAGTCAAGAAAATTATGCAAAATCAGACATGAAAAAAGGGAAAAAGAAAAAACAATACAAAAGCAATACGGAAGCAGAACTAGATTTTTTCCTAAAACGTTATATGCTTTTTCAATTGAAATGGAGCGATATTTTGAATCAAAGAATGATCAATAATATCAAGGTATATTGTCTCCTACTTAGACTGATAGATCCGAGAAAAATTACTATATCCTCGATTCAAAAGAGAGAAATGAGTTTGAATATAATGCTAATTCAGAATAATTTAACTCTTACAGAATTAATGAAAAAGGGAATATTGATTATAGAACCCATTCGTCTGTCTGGAAAAAACGATGGACAATTAATTATGTATCAAACCATAGGTATTTCGTTGGTTCATAAGAGTAAGCACCAAACTAATCAAAAATACCAAGAACAAAGAAATGTTTCTAAGAATGATTTTGATAAAGCTATTTCACCACATCAAAGAATAGTTGGAAATAGAAATTTGGATTTGCTTGTTCCTGAAACTATTTTATCGTTTAGACGTCGTAGAAAATTGAGAATTCAAATTTGTTTCAATTCAAAGAATAAAAATGATGTAGATATAAATCCAGTATTTTGGAACGGAAAGAACATAAAAAGCAGCAGCCAAGTTTCGCATGACAGTAACCATCTTGATAGAGAGAAAAATCAATTAATAAAATTAAAGCTCTTTCTTTGGCCTAATTATCGATTAGAAGATTTAGCTTGCATGAACCGTTATTGGTTTGATACCAATAATGGAAGTCGTTTCAGTATGTTAAGGATACAAATGTATCCACGATTGAAAATTCGTGGATAATATACTTTTTCTATATATTATATCCTATTCTATATATCATATCCTATAACCTATATAACCTATATATAATATAGGTTATATGAAAGTAAAGAAATAGACAGATCACATGCCACAAATTTCATTTTAATATCCAATATGAAATGAATAATGTCTCAATTAGGTCTTGAAATGAATGAACAGAACCTTCTTCATTTTAAATCTAAATTATTCGCTGCGAAAATGTACCAATGCCTTTCTATCCCTATCGAACTCCAATTTGAAATTGGATTGATTTGAATTCAAAAAATTAGGAGTTTCTAAAAAAATTCGGATTAGATTTTAGATTATTGTATATACCACATTCGAATTAATGGCATTATTATTACTGATCAGTAAAATCCATATCTGAAAAAAGGAAGAGGGGCATTTTTTTTTATGGTAAAAAATTCATTCATTTCGGTTATCTCTCAAAAAGAAAACGAAGAAAACAGAGGGTCTGTTGAATTTCAAGTATTCAGTTTGACTACTAAGATAAAGAGACTTACTTCACATTTGAAATTGCACAAAAAAGACTTTTCGTCTCAGAAAGGTTTACGGAAAATTTTGGGAAAACGTCAACGACTGCTGGCCTATTTGTCAAAAAAAAATAGAGGACGTTATAAAGAATTAATTGGAGAGTTGGATATTCGAGAGATAAAAACTCGTTAATTTTAAGCATGATACCGTTATTTGAGCTTAGTCGTTTTAATTTTGATAAACTTCTTTTTATTTTCAGCAATGCATGGAAGAATGACTCGGGAAAAAACTTATGATTGCACCAACTACAAGAAAAGACCTCATGATAGTCAATATGGGCCCTCACCACCCATCAATGCATGGTGTTCTTCGACTGATCGTTACTCTCGATGGTGAAGATGTTATTGACTGTGAACCGATATTGGGTTATTTACATAGAGGGATGGAGAAAATTGCGGAAAATCGAACAATTATACAATATTTGCCTTATGTAACACGTTGGGATTATTTAGCTACTATGTTCACAGAAGCAATAACCGTAAATGGACCCGAACAGTTAGGTAATATTCAAGTACCTAAAAGGGCTAGCTATATAAGAACTATTATGTTGGAATTGAGTCGTATCGCTTCCCATTTGTTATGGCTCGGTCCTTTTATGGCAGATATTGGGGCACAGACTCCTTTCTTCTATATTTTTCGAGAACGAGAATTGATATATGACCTATTCGAAGCTGCTACCGGTATGCGCATGATGCATAATTATTTTCGTATCGGAGGAGTCGCTGCTGATCTGCCTCATGGCTGGATAGATAAATGTTTAGATTTTTGCGATTATTTTTTAACCGGGGTTGCTGAATATCAAAAGCTTATTACACGGAATCCTATTTTTTTAGAACGAGTTGAGGGCGTAGGCATTATTGGGGCAGAAGAAGCAATAAATTGGGGTTTATCGGGCCCAATGCTACGAGCTTCTGGAATACAATGGGATCTTCGTAAAGTTGATCGTTATGAGTGTTATGACGAATTTGATTGGGAGATTCAATGGCAAAAAGAGGGGGATTCATTAGCTCGGTATTTAGTACGAATCAGTGAAATGACAGAATCCATAAAAATTATCCAACAGGCTCTGGAAGGAATTCCAGGGGGACCGTATGAGAATTTAGAAATACGACGTTTTGATACAATAAAAGACCCCGAATGGAATGATTTTGAATATCGATTTATTAGTAAAAAACCTTCTCCAGGTTTTGAATTGTCCAAGCAAGAACTTTATGTAAGAGTCGAAGCACCAAAAGGAGAACTCGGAATTTTTCTGCTAGGAGATCAGAGTGTTTTTCCTTGGAGATGGAAAATTCGACCACCGGGTTTTATCAACTTGCAAATTCTTCCTCAGTTGGTTAAAAGAATGAAATTGGCTGATATTATGACGATACTAGGTAGCATAGATATCATTATGGGAGAAGTTGATCGTTGAAATGATAATTGATACAACAGAAATACAAGCTATCAATTCTTTTTCCAAATTGGAATTCTTAAAAGAAATCTATGGGATCATATGGATGCTTGTCCCTATTTTGACTCTTGTATTAGGAATCATATTAGGTGTACTAGTAATTGTTTGGTTAGAAAGAGAAATATCTGCAGGGATACAACAACGTATTGGACCCGAATACGCTGGGCCTTTGGGAATTCTTCAAGCTCTAGCAGATGGTACAAAACTACTTTTCAAAGAAAATATTCTTCCATCTAGAGGAGATACTCGTTTATTCAGTATCGGGCCATCCATAGCAGTCATATCCATTCTACTAAGTTATTCAGTAATTCCTTTTAGTTATCGCCTTATTCTATCTGATCTTAATATTGGTGTTTTTTTGTGGATCGCCGTTTCAAGTCTTGCTCCTATTGGGCTTCTTATGTCAGGATATGGATCAAATAATAAATATTCCTTTTTAGGTGGATTAAGGGCTGCAGCTCAATCAATTAGTTATGAAATACCATTAACTCTATGTGTATTATCAATATCTCTACGTGCGATTCGTTAAGAAAAAAAAATTCACCTATTTATTTTCTTTCTAGCAAGATTCTAGAAAGAAAGTTACATGAATATCCATTTTTTTGATTCATCATTGGGGGTTGATGAACTAAAACAGATAGTTATATGAGTGAAATAAAACAACTTACCAATTTGCTGTTAAAAGAATTCAATCTCATTTCCTATGTACAAGAATTAAGTGAAAGTCAACATAACCAACCGGAACTGTTTACCCCAAGATTGGTTGATTAGTCATCATGGCTTGAAGCGGGTTCAAAAGATCAACTGTATGGGGTTTTGACTAATAGATGTATTACCCTAATGGGAGATTCACAAAAATGAGTGGATGGTTAGGAAGACCAAGATACACAAAGGATTAGTAATGGAGATTCGATAAATTATCCAACAGGATATTTTTTTATGGATTAAAGTAATTCGATTGGGGCTTTAAGTTAGTAGAAATCATTAAGAAGTATTCCCCGCGATTTCGATCCAGAGTATGTTCCT